TAAAGTTCCCATGTAATGATTGTTTTCTACATGTAAGGTTTCTTCTTCAGTATGCAAAAAAGGAATAAATAAAGAAATCAAATTGCGAGAAGCTTCATGAAGTGCTTCTTTAGGAGTTAAACTACCATTTGTCCATATTTCTAAAAAAAGTATTTCTTGCTTTTCAGTTCCATTCCCATACGAATGAATACTATGATTTGCATTTCGAACAGGCATAAATATGGCATCGATCATGTAACTTCCGTCTTGAAAGGTTTTTGGACTTTTTATATGATAACCACGATTCTTCTCAATTTTTAATTCAATAGAAAAATCAATTGGTTCTGTCAAGGTAGCAATATACTGTTTAGTATCAACAATTTCTACATAAGGCGGTAATATGATATCTTGAGCAGTTACAGTTTTAGGTCCTTTCACACAAATATACGCCTTACAAGTTCCATATAAATTACTTCTTAATACAATTTCTTTCAAATTCATTAAAATTTCATGTACAGATTCTTGAATGCCTACTATGGTAGAATATTCGTGTGGTATTTTCTCAAATTTTGCACATGTAATACATGTTTCTTCGATTTCTCCAAGTAAAGCTCTTCGCATCGCGATACCTATAGTATCGGCTTGCCCTTTCATAAGTGGAGACAAGATAAACCGTCCATAATAAAGACGGTTACTGTCTGCTCTTGATTCAACACATTTCCACTGTAGTGTCCGAGTAGATACTGTTACTTTATCTCGAACCATAGTAATATTATTTGATCAAATCATTGAATCGTTTATTTCTCTTGAACTATCTTCTTATGTCTACACACGTCTTTTTTTAGGAGGTCGACAACCATTATGTGGCATAGGGGTTACATCCCGTACAAAAGTTAATAGTATACCACTTCTACGAATAGCTCGTAATGCTGCGTCTCGCCCAAGACCGGGACCCTTTATCATTACTTCTGCTCGTTGCATACCTTGGTCTACTACGGTCCGAATAGCATTCCCGGCTGCTGTTTGAGCGGCAAATGGAGTTCCTCTTCTTGTACCCCTGAACCCACAAGTACCGGCAGAAGACCAAGAAACTACCCGACCCCGTACATCTGTAACCGTAACAATAGTATTATTGAAACTAGCTTGAACATGAATAACCCCTTTTGGTATTCTACGAGTATTCTTACGTGATGCATTTTTACGTGCACCAATTCTCGGTATATTTTTTGCCATATTTTATCATCTCATAAATATGAGTCAGAAATCTATGGATATATCCATTTCATATTAAAAACTGATTCTTGAGTTTTTTATGTGTCTTTTCGAAGTCTTATCCTTGTCTTTGTTTATGTCTCGGATTAGAGCAAATTACTATAATTCGTCCCCTTCTACGAATTAAGCGACATTTTTCACAAATTTTTCGAACAGAAGCCCTGATTTTCATATTTAATATTCCTTACTTTAATTCCAATTCCGAATCTATTTTATTTATGTGAAGAATTTTTTTTTTTTTTACAATTGAAAATCTATCATTTTATTCCTACGTAATGGAAACCAACTAATCTAATCTTTCGAATCCTTATTCCGGAGTCGATAAATTATACGTCCTCTAGTTGAATCATAACGACTTACTTCAATTTTTACTCTATCACCTGTTAAGATCCGTATAAAGCTACGTCGAATCTTTCCTGAAACATAACCTAAAATGATGTCTTCATTATCTAATCGAACTCGAAACATGCCATTGGGAAGTGATTCAGTAATTAAACCCTCATGAATCCATTTTTGTTCTTTCATTCTCGTTAAAACCTCCTTGAAGTAGTAACTAATAGAGGAGGAAGGATATTATACAACCCGTATTTTATCTTTTTTTTGTTACAACTAATAAGTTTTTTATCCAATTCGGATAAAAGCAGTATTACCATATAGAACACAACAGTTCTCCGCCGATTCGTTCTTGTCGAGCCTCGCGATCTGTCATTATACCCCGAGAAGTAGAAAGAATTACAATTCCGATTCCACCTAAAATTTTCGGGATCATTTGATAGTTTGAATATATTCGTAGACCGGGTCGACTTATACGTTTTAAATTTAAAAGGTTTCTATATGGCCTTTTATTATTCCGTCTATGTCGAAGGGTTAAAACCAAAAAATCTTTGTTATTTTCCCGATGTTTCCTAACATTTTCGATAAAACCTTCTCTTAAAAGTATTTTAACAATGTCGTCAGTGATATTAGTCGAGTCTATTCGAACCACTCTTTTTCCATTTATGTCAGCATTTCGTATAGAGGTTATTATGTCAGCAATAGTATCCCTACCCATTATGAACAGTTCCTCCGAATTTTGATATAATCAACATATTATTTTTTACTATTAACTTTTTAATTTTTGAATTAGTTATTTATTTTTTAGTAATTTAAAATACTAAACTAATTAATATTCAATCGACTAATTAATTTTCGTTGACTCTCCTCCTTTTTACTTTTATATAATAGAAATATAAATCCTTTTATATAATATAAACCTATTATTCGATTATAATATTGTGTTATAATACTTCGGGAGCTAGTGAAACTATTTTAGTAAAATTTAACTGTCTCAATTCGCGGGCAATGGCACCAAAAACTCGAGTTCCTTTTGGATTCCCTTCTTGATCAATGACAACTGCAGCATTGTCATCATATCGTATTATCATACCATTGTCACGTTTAAATTCTTTACAGGTACGCACAATTACAGCTCTTACCACTTCTGATTTTTCTAGGGGCATATTTGGTACTGCGTCCTTGATCACAGCAATAATAACGTCACCAATATGAGCATGTCGACGATTGCTTGCATTTAGGATTCTAATACACATCAATTTGCGAGCTCCACTATTATCTGCTACATTTAAATAGGTCTGAGGTTGGATCATATCATTTTTTTTTTTTTTTTTATCAATGTCAGTGCGAAGCACGAAGAAAAAATAACTTTTTTTTAATGAAAAACAATATATATGGATATATTGTTTTTCATTAAAAAAAAAAGTTATTTCGATTAGTTTAAATTTAGACGACTAAACTAATGAATTGGGTTTGTATAGGCATTTTTGACGCTGCTATTGAAATTGCTTTTCTGGCTATTGTTTCTGTTACTCCACTCATTTCATAAAGTATTCTTCCTGGTTTGACAACAGCTACCCAATATTCAGGAGATCCTTTACCAGAACCCATACGTGTTTCGGTAGGTCGTACTGTAACAGGTTTATCCGGAAATATACGTATCCATATTTTTCCGCCACGACGCGCATTTCGTGACATTGCTCGTCGTCCGGCTTCTATTTGTCTAGATGTGATCCAAGCGGGTTCAAGTGCTTGAAGAGCATATTTACCAAAGCAAATATTATTACCCCTATAAGATATACCCTTCAATCTTCCTCTATGTTGTTTACGGAATCTGGTTCTTTTTGGGTTATAGTTGATGATTTTTTATTGATGTCATCTCTACTACAGAACTGGATATGAGAGTTTCTTCTCATCCAGCTCCTCGCGAATATTACTAAAAAAAAGTAATGTGAGTAAGTTATACATTTTTTTTATCATATTTTATTAAATTAACAAGAAATGAATACTTTTTTATTTTAATACTTATACTTTAAGTAAATTCAGTTTTCGCAGGCGAATATTTACTCTTACTATGGTAATATCTATTTTAATTGTATGCTTTTCTCATAATTTACAAAAATAGATGCATTGTTTACCGGTTTATTCCGCCATCCTGCCCGATGAATCAATAGAAGTTATTTTCACAAAAAATTTAGTATGTTCAATTTCAATTCATAGGTTCCATCGTTCTCATCACTTCTTGCTTAATGGTTAGGCCTCAATTTTACAATGGAGCTTTTTTTTTTTTATTAATTAATTTATTATTAAGTCACAGTTTTATCAGTCTTTATTGGCTTCAGGCTCTTTATTAAAGTTGTTTTATAAACAAATGAATTATGAGTAATTCACGAGTAATGCTTTATTACATTGCATCTTCTGAGATAATTGATAGACCTTACATGATGGAATCCTATATCATTAATATTTCTTTAATTTCTTTCACCCTTCCATTTATCTATATCTTTCATATATAGTTTTCTTCACAATTTTGAATCAGATTGATTTATTTTTTTTTGTTTATGAAAATTTTTAGTGCTACAATAATATGATTGCTTTATCATATTTTGACTAGTTTTGTAGATCCAGATAATGCGAATTGATGAGTTACTTATTCGTTTTTTTTTTTTTTTTTTATTTATTTGGTTTAGTTATATACCAATTAGCTCATATTATGATTATGGCTTAGTCGTCTGGTTTAATACTAACCCTAATTAACGAGTCACACACTAAGCATAGCAATTTTATAAAATATCAATTGAATTTTTTATTCAACCTTATAGAATTAAAATAGAATTAATAATCTCAATTGCTCTTATTTTTTTTGTTGTTCTATTAAAAAATTGAATAAGTATAAAATATCAATAAAGTTTTGTTATTCCTCATCTATGAATATCCAAATTTTGATACCTAATACCCCATAGATAGTTCGAACTGTATAAGAACAATAATCAATTTTTGCTCGAATGGTTTGTAGTGGAACCCTGCCTTCTCTGATCCATTCGACACGTGCAATTTCTTTTCCATCTATACGTCCCGAAATTTGTATTTGAATTCCTTTTGTATCCGCTTGCTCAGTTAATTCAATAGCCTTTTTCATTGCTTTTCGAAAAGAAACTCGATTTTTTAATTGTCCAGCTATAAATTCGGCAAGAATAGTAGAGTTTCCGTAAGGTTTTGGAATTCGTGTGATCGAAATGTTCAATTTTCTGTTCACACAGTTAAACTCTTTTTGAAGACTCATCTGCAATTCTTCAACCCCTCGGGGTTTATTTTCAATTAATAATTTTGGGAATCCCATATATATTACTATTTGTATCAAATCGATTCTTTTTTGAATCTCTATACGTGCAATTCCCTCTACACCTGAGGATATT